TGATGAATACAGACACAGGGTAGTGTATATATATATTTCGTGTAAACCCGGGAAAACCAGACCAGAACCATTTGAATCAAGTAGTGCAGTGATTCAAATGGTTCTCACAAATGCCAAACATATTCAATTCATTTTTTTCTTCATGAAAACTATCTATAAAAAAAATTAGATAGAATAGCCCCAACTTTGTCAACTGATAATGAAATAACGAAATCCGGGTAAATACCAATACCTATTACGGGTAGAAAGATAGAGATCAAAACAAATAACTCTCGCGGTCCAGAATCAAAAAAATAAGAGTTTGGGGCAGTAAATAACTTGTATCCATAGAACATCTGGCGTGACATAGATAATGAATAAATAGGAGTTAATATCATTCCAATTGCCATTACAAAAGTAATTAGAATTTTGGGCATTAAAAGATATTTTTGGCTGGTAATTATCCCCAAAAAGACTATCAATTCTGCAACAAAACCGCTCATGCCCGGTAATGCAAGGGAGGCCATCGATAATATGCTGAACATTGTGAATATTTTTGGCATTGAGATAGCTATTCCGCCCATCTCATCGAGATATATAAGACGTATTCTATCATAACAGGTTCCTGCCAAGAAAAAAAGCGCAGCACCAAGAAATCCATGAGAGATTATTTGTAAAATGGATCCGTTGAGTCCCATATCGGTTATAGAACCAATTCCTATAATTATGAAACCCATATGAGATACAGAGGAATAGGCTATTCTTTTTTTTAAATTACGTTGACCAGAAGATGTTGAAGCTGCATAGATTATTTGCATGGTACCTACTATTACCAACCAGGGAGAAAATATAGAATGAGCGTGGGGTAATAATTCCATATTGATCCGAACCAAACCATACGCTCCCATTTTTAATAAGATGCCAGCTAGAAGCATACAAGTACTATAATGTGCTTCTCCATGGGTGTCTGGTAACCATGTATGTAACGGGATAATCGGTGATTTGACAGCAAAAGCAATAAAAAATCCAATATAGAATATTATTTCTAATGTCACAGGATACGATTGATTGGCCAATGTTTCAAAATTTAATATTGGTTCGTTAGAACCATATAAGCCGATACCCAGAACCCCTAGTAATAGAAAAACGGAACCTCCCGCAGTGTACAAAATAAACTTTGTAGCTGAGTACAGACGTTTCTTACCCCCCCACATAGATAGAAGTAGATAAACCGGAATTAATTCTAACTCCCACATGATGAAAAAAAGTAAAAGGTCCTGAGAAGAAAATGATCCTATTTGACCGCTGTACATTGCTAACATCAGGAAATGGAATAATCGGGAATCTCGAGTAACCGGCCAAGCTGCTAAAGTAGCTAAAGTGGTGATAAATCCCGTCAGTAAAATGGGTCCTATAGACAGTCCATCTATTCCTAATCTCCAGTCAAAATCAAAAAAATTGATCCATTTATAATCCTCTACTAGTTGGATTAATGGATCATCTAATTGGAAATGATAACAAAATACATAGGTTGTTAGAAGTAATTCTAACATACATATAAATATAGTATACCATCTCATTATTTTATTTCCTCTATGAGGTAGAAAAAAAATTAAAGAACCTGCAGATATCGGAAAAACTACAATTATTGTTAACCAAGGAAAATAATTCGTAGTAAAGACAAGATATACTTGAACCAGAAAAACCGGTTCTCGAAAAAAAAAAAAAAATATACATTTTGAGAACCGGTTTTTGTCGGTAAAAAAATGTATTCAAGTGGAGTTTTCTGGAACGTATCAATAAGCTAGACCCATGCTGCGAGTTGTTTCATGCCATAAATAAACCCGAACACTCAAGAAATCTGTTGGACAGGCAGATTCACATCTCTTACAACCAACGCAGTCTTCTGTCCTTGGAGCCGAAGCAATTTGCTTAGCTTTACAGCCATCCCAAGGTATCATTTCTAATACATCTGTGGGGCAGGCACGGACACATTGAGTACACCCTATACATGTATCATAAATCTTTACTGAATGTGACATGGGATCTATAAATTTTTAAACGTCATAAATTTTCGATCTAGTAAATTTTTAAATGAATCAGATCTCTAAACACTAGATGAATCAATGATTTACCAGAATTTCTCTAATTAATTTACTTCTGGATCGACTCATGAGAGAAGGCCAAGATACTTTGATTACTTTCTTACGTTTTCGCAAACATAATCATACGTTACGTATTATACATGTTAATTTAAATTGATGAATATTCTAATTTTTATATTAATACTACTTATTTAACAAATTCGACTGATTGATACGAGTTGATTTTCTATTACGATAAATTGACGAAACAATAGCCAGTCCAATAGCAGCTTCAGCGGCTGCAACAGCTATAACAAAAATTGAGAAAATGTCTCCTTTTAGTTGTCTATTATCAAAAAAATCAGAAAACGTTATGAAATTTATATTAACTGCATTCAGTATAAGTTCAAGACACATAAGAGCTCTAACCATATTTC